TATGGAGAGCCTGATTAAAGGACTATCGTGATAGGATAAAAAATGTAGAAGCCAAAAATCTACCTCCATTACACCCAACAGAATTAAACTGTCACCGCAAGCATCAAAAGCCAACGTGCCCCATACACCAAGATGTAAAAAATAAAACCTAGACCTAGAAAAGTAAGCTAAGCAAAGCTAATGGGTTCATACCCCATAAATAGAGTAAATACTCTCTTCTCTAATGCCCAGTAACTCAACCAAAATCCTATTACTAACTACGCTAGTAAGAGGTGTGTTAGTGGCCGTGTCCTCCAACTCATGATTTGGTGCATGAATAGGACTAGAGGTCAACTTAATATCATTTATTCCATTGATATCTAACACTAAAAATATATACAACACAGAAGCCTCACTAAAATACTTTATTGTCCAAGTATTGGCTTCAGCAACACTGCTATTTATGGTAGTAATAAAAACACTAACAGAGGATTTATTCACACTCACATTCATAGAAACCTCATATACGACAATAATCATTTGCACCCCATTGATATTAAAAAGAGGGGCGGCTCCATTTCACTGATGATTCCCAGGAGTAATAGAAGGGCTAAGATGAGAAAATTGTGGACTATTAATAACAATTCAAAAAGCAGCGCCACTGATATTAATATCATACCTGATCGAGATCAATGCATTTACATCAAGAATTATCCTAGCATCAACAATTATAGGAGCAATTGGAGGACTTAACCAAACATCAATACGAAAAATCATAACATATTCATCTATCAATCACACCGGTTGAATATTAGCTGCACTAATCATGGGAGATAATTTATGAATCACATACTTCATAATCTACTCAACACTAGTATTAACCGTGCTGTCAACAATTAAGTTATCCAGAGTATCATTTATTAACCAAACCCTCTTAACAAATAAAGAAGCCATACTAACAAAATTCATAATATTCACATCGCTGTTATCCCTAGGGGGGTTACCCCCCTTCCTTGGGTTCCTGCCTAAGTGAATTGTCATCCAAGAAATAATTATAAACAAAATAACACCCATGGCAACAATTATAGTAATTACATCACTAATCACATTATACTACTACCTAAAAATCTCATATTCAAGCTTCATAATCCTAAGTGAGGAACCTAAATGAAACACCAAATCACACAAAAACAAAACAGCCAAAAAAATCAGAGCCATAATTATATCATCAATCTCATTAACAGGAATACTAATATGTAGAATTATAGCCGGATTAATTTAAACCCCTTAGGCCTTAAGTTAAACAAACTAATAACCTTCAAAGCTATAAATAAAGGGCCATAACCTTTAGGCCTTGGTAAGTTAATTTAAACCCTACCCCTACAGAATTGCATTCTATTATCACAATGTGAATACAAGGCTAAAATAATAGTGGAAGAGTCACGTAATAACCTCCTAAATAGATTTCGCCTACCGCCTACTTATCTCTCTCAGCCACTCCACTAATTATCAACCGATGACTATTCTCAACAAATCACAAAGACATTGGAACATTATACTTTGTATTCGGTGCCTGATCAGGAATGGTCGGAACATCACTCAGAATACTAATTCGAACAGAATTAGGACAACCTGGATCTTTAATTGGAGATGACCAAATCTATAACGTTATCGTCACTGCCCATGCATTTGTCATAATCTTCTTCATGGTTATACCAATCATAATTGGTGGATTCGGGAACTGACTAGTACCGCTTATATTAGGAGCTCCAGATATGGCATTCCCACGAATAAACAACATAAGATTCTGATTACTACCACCATCATTAACACTACTACTTACTAGTAGAACAGTAGAAAGTGGTGCAGGGACAGGATGGACAGTTTACCCCCCTCTTGCAAGAGGAATTGCCCACGCTGGAGCATCCGTGGACTTAGCTATCTTCTCCTTACATCTAGCAGGTGTATCATCAATTCTGGGAGCAGTAAACTTTATCTCAACAACAATTAACATAAAGCCAAAAAATATAAAACCCGAACGAATCCCACTATTTGTATGATCTGTCGCCATCACAGCCCTACTCCTACTACTGTCTCTGCCAGTATTAGCAGGAGCAATCACTATGCTACTAACCGACCGCAACCTAAATACATCATTCTTCGACCCAGCTGGAGGGGGAGATCCAATCTTATACCAACACTTATTTTGATTCTTCGGGCACCCTGAAGTATACATTTTAATCCTACCAGGATTTGGTATAATCTCCCACATTATCTGCCACGAAAGAGGAAAGAAGGAAGCCTTCGGAAACCTCGGAATAATTTTTGCAATACTAGCAATCGGCTTGCTAGGATTTGTTGTATGAGCCCACCATATATTTACAGTAGGAATAGACGTCGACACACGAGCATACTTTACATCAGCAACAATAATCATTGCAGTACCAACAGGAATTAAAATCTTCAGATGACTTGCAACCATATACGGATCACAATTAACATATAGACCTGCCTGCCTATGGGCAATAGGATTTGTATTCCTATTCACAATAGGAGGATTAACAGGGGTAGTTCTTGCAAACTCGTCAATTGACATCGTATTGCACGACACTTATTACGTTGTAGCCCACTTCCACTACGTACTATCAATAGGAGCAGTATTTGCAATCATAGCAGGATTCATTCAATGATTTCCTCTATTTACCGGACTTACTATAAACCCGAAATGATTAAAAGCCCAATTCGCCGTTATATTTACAGGAGTAAATATAACATTCTTCCCACAACACTTCTTAGGATTAGCCGGAATACCTCGACGATACTCTGACTATCCAGACGCTTATACTACATGAAACATCATCTCATCAATAGGATCAACAATTTCATTCGTAAGAGTAATAATATTCCTATTCATTATCTGAGAAAGTATTACATCAAACCGACAAATCTTATTCCCAACACAAACGAGAAACTCAATTGAATGAATACAAAACTTCCCACCGGCAGAACATAGATACTCAGAATTACCTACAATCTCAGTAATTAACTAACGTCAATCAAATCTAATGTGGCAGATAAGTGCATTGGATTTAAGCTCCACATATAAAGTTTTAGCAACCTTCATTAGAACCAATGACAACATGATTAAACATAAGACTACAAGACGGAGCATCACCCATCATAGAACAATTAATCTTCTTCCATGATCATACATTAATAATTATACTAATAATCATTACAACCGTAATATACATAATAACCACCCTGCTTTGAAATAAACACACTAGACGATTCATATTAGAAGGACAACTAATTGAAACTACATGAACAATTGCACCGGCAATCATCCTAGTATTCATTGCAATACCATCCTTACGACTTCTATACCTAATAGATGAAATCCACAACCCAGCAATAACCCTAAAAGCAGTAGGACATCAATGATACTGAAGATATGAATACTCAGACTTTACAAAACTTGAATTCGACTCATATATAATCCCACAGGAAGAAAACCAAGCAAGAACCTTCCGACTATTGGACACAGACAACCGAATTGTACTACCCATAAATTCACCAATCCGACTAGTAGTAACAGCAGCAGACGTATTACACTCTTGAACAATTCCAAGATTGGGGGTGAAAACAGACGCCACACCAGGACGACTATACCAAACAAGATTTTCACTCAATCCCCCTGGTATCCTATACGGTCAATGCTCAGAAATCTGTGGAGCAAATCACAGATTTATACCTATCACAATCGAAAGAGTATCGGCAAATCACTTCATTAACTGAGTCTCAAGACTAAGAGAATCATCAGATGACTGAAAGCAAGTAATGGTCTCTTAAACCAGTTCATGATAATCTAGCAAATATCTCTGATGACAAAGGATTAGTTAATATTATAATATCAGAATGTCAAACTGAAGTAATCAATAAATGATACCCTTTTATACCACAAATAATACCTATAGAATGGACAATCCTATACATTACATTTCTAGCAACACTCCTAATATTCAACATTATAAACTACTTCATACAATCACCAGCCAAAAAAAGCACAACAAAACATAACATCAACGTTAACAATATAAACTGAAAATGATAAGAAACCTATTCTCAATCTTTGATCCAACAACAGAAATCAATAGACTACCTATAAACTGAACTAGAACAATAGTAGGACTCCTATTAATCCCAACAAGAATTTGACTAACACCATCACGAAACAGAATAGCACTAAACTTACTAATAAATAAACTTCATACAGAAATAAAAACGATTTTAAGAAAAGGAGATCAAAACAAGGGAAACTCATTCATTTTCACCTCATTGTTTCTTATAATTCTAATAAATAATTTCCTGGGCCTATTCCCATACATCTTCACTAGAACAAGACATTTAACACTTACATTAACACTAGCGCTACCACTATGAATAACATTTATATTATTTGGATGAATCAAAAACACAAATCACATATTTGAACACTTAGTACCACAAGGTACCCCAACAATACTAATACCATTTATGGTCATTATTGAAACAATCAGCAACCTAATCCGTCCAGGAACACTAGCAGTACGCTTAACAGCAAACATAATCGCTGGTCATCTACTACTAACCCTACTAGGAAATAATGGACCTACAATAAATCACACCCTCCTGGCCGTGTTAATTACAGCACAAATCTTATTATTAATCTTAGAATCAGCCGTAGCCATTATTCAATCATACGTATTCGCAATCCTAAGAACTTTATATTCTAGAGAAGTAAACTAATGTCAACTCAAGAAAACCACTCATTTCACATAGTAAACAAAAGACCATGACCGCTCACAGGAGCAATTGGAGCTATAGTAACACTAATAGGACTAATCAAATGATGTCACCAATACAACAACAGCCTACTAGGGGTAGGAACAGTAATCACACTATTAACAATAATCCAATGATGACGAGATGTAACACGAGAAGGAACCTACCAAGGATTACACACTAAAACAGTTACAAGAGGTCTACGATGAGGAATAATTCTATTTATTATTTCAGAAGTACTATTCTTCGCATCATTCTTCTGAGCATTCTTCCACAGAAGACTATCGCCCACAATTGAACTAGGGTCGGCGTGGCCGCCCACAGGAATCCAACCATTCAACCCCATGCAAATCCCACTATTAAACACAGCAATCCTACTTGCCTCAGGAGTAACTGTAACATGAGCACACCATGGACTACTAGAAAATAACTTTAGACAAGCAACACAAGGCCTATTCTTCACAGTCCTTCTAGGACTCTACTTTACTGCATTACAAGCATACGAATATATTGAAGCACCCTTCACAATTGCAGACTCAGCATATGGGTCGACATTTTTCATGGCCACAGGATTTCACGGACTTCACGTAATCATCGGAACAACATTTTTAACCACATGTTTATTACGACAGACAACTCTACACTTCTCATCAAACCACCACTTTGGATTTGAAGCAGCAGCATGATACTGACACTTCGTAGACGTAGTATGACTATTCCTATATATCTCAATCTACTGATGAGGAAGATAACACAATATTTATCTAATACAAGTAAGTATACTTGACTTCCAATCAAGAAATTTGTGCAAAACAAGATAAATAATATCAACAGTTATAACAATAGCAGCAATAACAATTACAATCTCAACCATCGTAATGATAGTAGCAACACTAATCTCAAAAAAAACCAACGAAGAACGAGAAAAAAGATCCCCCTTCGAATGCGGATTTGACCCAAAAAACTCAGCCCGACTACCATTCTCATCACGATTCTTCTTAGTCGCGGTAATCTTTATAATCTTCGATGTAGAAATTGCACTATTACTACCAATACCAATTACTATAACAACATCAAACATAAGATCATGAATGCTAATTAGATCCGCATTCCTACTGATCCTAGTTATTGGACTTTACCACGAATGAAACCAGGGATCACTAGAATGAAGAAACTAACCAGGGGGATTATAGTTAATAATAACATTTGAGTTGCATTCAAAAAGTAATACCAAATAGTTAATCTCAAAGTAAGAAGCAAACCTTGCAATCAGTTTAGACCTGATCCCTGATACTAATCATATCCCTACTGTAACCTTTGATCGAAACCAAAAAGAGGTATATTATTGTTAATAATAAAACAGAATCAAATATCCGCTCAAAGAAGTGAACAGAAAGAGTGATGCTGCTACTTATCACTATAGCGGTTAAATCCGTTTACACTTCTATTTATATAGTTTATTAAAAACATTACACTTTCACTGTAAAAACAAAGAGAAACTTTTATAAATAACACCCGAAGGAAAAAATCCTCATTGACATCTTCAGTGTCACGCTCTATATAAGCTATTCAAGTAATAAATCAACACAAGCAATAAAACAGTCCACATAACAAAAAAGCCTAAAAATAACTTCAAGCTTCTATGTTGAACCCACTGATTAACCCTACCCAAATTAAAAAGAAACCAATATAAACCCTGTCCACCAAAATACTCCATCCAACCAGAATCAAGAACCCGTATAGACCTATAACCAAACCCCAAAGGGCCGGAAGAAACCCCATAAGTAGAAAAAAATGGTATAAACCACATAGAACCAGAAAAAGAAGAAACCCGATAATAACACATAGAAAGCAAATAATCACCAAAATTAAATCCAGCTATCTCATAACCAATAAAGCCCCCCAAGCCAACAGAAAAGAAAGTAAGAAACTTCAAATAATAAGGCAAACAAATAACCGAAGGAGTGGGACAAATCAATCACATCAAAGCCCCACCCCCTAAAACGGATAAAACTAATAAACCAATCATACCCATAACTATATTATAATTAGTGTCCACCATAGAGTGTAAAGAAACAAAATTAAAATCACCACACAAAACAAAATAAAACAAACGGAAGGAATAACAAACAGTCAAACCAGTAGAGACAAATAATAAAAGAAATCCAAATACATTCACATATCTCATAGAGATCATCTCTAAAATAAAATCCCTAGAATAAAACCCAGCCAAAAACGGCATACCACAAAGAGCAAAACTAGAAACCATTAAGCAAGAAGAAGTAAAAGGCATATAAACGGATAAGCCCCCCATAAAACGGATATCCTGGGAGTCTCCTATGGAATGAATAACCCCTCCAGCACACATAAACAATAAAGCCTTAAACAATGCATGAGTTAACAGGTGAAAAAAAGCTAGACTAGAGAGACCCACAGAGACAGTCATAATTATCAAACCCAATTGTCTTAGAGTTGACAAAGCAATAATTTTCCTTAAATCACATTCAAAATTGGCTCCCAGTCCAGCCATAAATATAGTTAAAGCAGAAACCAACAACAAAATAGTATTCAACAAATAACTAAATGAAGGACTAAAACGAATTAACAGATAAACACCAGCCGTAACCAAAGTAGACGAATGAACCAAAGCAGAAACAGGAGTGGGAGCCGCCATTGCTGCCGGCAATCAAGAAGAAAAGGGAATTTGAGCACTTTTAGTTATAGCCGCCAGAACAACAAGAAAAGAAATCAACTCCATCTCAGAAGAACCAGCCAAAAACTCCAAATAATAAATAAAGTTCCAACTACCAAAATTAATTATTCAAGCAATCACCATCAACAAGGCCACATCACCAATACGATTAGATAAAACTGTCAACATACCAGCACCATAAGACTTTACATTCTGATAATAAATTACCAAACAATAAGACACTAAACCTAAACCATCCCACCCCAACAGAATTCTAATCATATTAGGGCTAATGATCAAGAACAACATAGATACCACAAAGAGCAAAACCAACATAATAAAACGAAAAATATTCGAATCACCATACATATAATCATCACTATACAAAATAACCAACGAAGAAATAATAAAGACAAAACCCAAAAATAATAAAGATATCCAATCAAACAAAAAGGTCATAACAACTGACCCACTATTCAACCCAACAATCCCTCAATCAACAAAATACACCAAATCACACAAAACAAAATAAACCCCTCAAAAACAACAAAATCAACCCAAACCAAACAAAAAGACAAATCTAGCAAAACAAACAGAAATCGGCATCATAATCCAAAATAAAACTATATCATTGGCACCACAAACCAACATTTTACATTAAACTATTCAGATAAACAACAAATCAACTTACATCCAAAAGATAGTTAAATCAACCCTAAGAATAACTAAATTAAGAGGAAACCAATGCAAAAACAACAACGCAAACTCACGAACATAACCCAATGAACAAGAATAAAGACCAGAAAAAAGAGCACCATGCTGACTATAAGAATACATATAAAGTGTATAAGCAGCCCCAAAAAAAGACAAAAAAACCAAAACAAACATAAGATATCAAGACCAAGCAACCAAACCACTTAACAAGCCAATCCACCTAAAAGGGTAAGAGAGGGTGGGGCGGCCATAATACAAGCACTCAATAAAAACCACCCCCATGCTCATTCTAGGCATCAAATTAACTAAACCCCTATTAATTAACAAGCTACGTCTACCAAAACGTTCGTAAGAAATATTAGAAAGACAAAAAAGGCCGGAAGAACACAAACCATGAGCAATTATCAAAGCAAGGGAACTACAAGCCCCCCAATAACTTATAGTCATAATACCACCAATGACCATGCTCATGTGAGCGACAGAAGAATAAGCAATCAACGACTTCAAATCAGTCTGTCGCATACAAAATAAACTAACCAACAAACCACCAACCAAACTTAAAACAACTCAAACAAGACCAATACTAAAGCCAAACTTAAACAACACAGGAAAAACCCGAAGAAGACCATAACCCCCAAGCTTCAATAAAACACCTGCCAAAATCATAGAGCCAGAAACAGGAGCTTCCACATGCGCCTTTGGGAGCCACAAATGAACCAAAAATATAGGCATCCTAACCAAAAAGGCCAAAACTATACAAACATAAAACAAACCACTAACAGAAACGCCACCCCGTAACAAACAAAGGAATAATGAACCCAACGAACCATAAATAAACAAAATACCAATCAACAAAGGAAGAGAAGCTAACAAAGTATAAAACAACAAATAGATACCAGCCTGAACACGTTCAGGCTGGTATCCTCAACCCAAAATAAGAAGTAAAGTAGGGATCAATCTACTTTCAAAGAAAATATAAAACGAAAGTAAACTAACTCTTCTGAAAGTACAATACAGCATGACAACAAGAAAAATAACAACAAAAAGAAAAAGACCAGAAAAATAACCAGAACGAAAAACAGACTCTCTAGCCAAAACCATAAGAACACAAATCCACAAACTTAATAGAACAAGCCCATACGAAATAACATCACAGCCAAAAAAATAACTCAGATTACCCCAACAGAAAAAATAAGGGAAAGAAAAAAAATAAACGAAAGAAACAGCAAACAATAAAGAACAAATCAACCACCAAGAACCTGGAAAAACACACAGCGGGGTTAAAAAGAACAAAAAACAAAGAAACCTTAACATTGAAGAACTCTATAAGAACGAAAATAATCATTACCATGACTACGAATTATAGAAACCAAAATTGATAGGCCCAGTGAACCCTCACAAACAGAAAAAACTAAAAAATAAACAACAAAAAACAATCTATAATTCAATCCACACAAATAAAAATAAACCGAAAGATAAAGAACTAAAACAATAAACTCCAAACTCAACAAAGTAACCAGCAAATGCTTACGACTAGAAGAAAATGACCAAATACCACAAAAATAAAGAACAAAAAGATAAAAACACATTGACATTAAAAGTTTTAATAATTTAACAAAAATATTGGTCTTGTAAACCAAAAATAAGGAATCAACTTTTAAAACTTCAGAGGAAAAGCGCATAGTGCCATTTCATTAATCCCCAAAATTAACATTTTAAATAAAATACCCCCTGATATGACCAAACTATTAATATCAACAAGAATAATAACAAGAATAATATCCACACAAATAAAACACCCGCTAGCAATAGGAATAATACTACTCTTACAAACCATAATAACATGCATAATCAGAGGAACCATATACAAAAGATTCTGATTCTCATACATCCTATTCATAATCATAATTGGAGGAATATTAGTACTATTTATATACATAACAAGACTAGCATCAAATGAAATATTTTACCCAACAAGCAAGATAATAATAACAGCAATAGTCCTATCACCAACAATAATATACCTTATACCAGACCAAACAAACAACAAGGAAATAAACACCCAAGAATCGACGACAGAAGACGAAATTATAATAACAACACATACAATATATAGACAAATCCCGGGAATAATAACAATTATAGTAGTAATAAATATTCTGATTACCCTAACAGTAGTAGTAAGGGACAAGAAAATATCAAGGGAAAGAATACAGCACACAAACTAATGATGAACAAACCCATACGAAACCGACGCCCGCTAATCAAAATTGCAAATGGAGCTCTAGTAGACCTGCCAACTCCATCAACAATTAGAGGATGATGAAACTTCGGATCACTAATAGGAATCTGCCTAATCATACAAATCATAACAGGACTATTCCTAGCTATACATTACTGCCCAGACATCAACATAGCATTCTCCAGAGTAAGACACATTTGCCGAGACGTCAACAACGGGTGGCTACTACGAACACTACACGCAAACGGAGCCTCAATATTCTTCGTATGCATTTTTATGCACACAGGACGAAACCTATACTACGGATCATACAAATTTACACACACATGATCCGTAGGAGTTCTACTCCTAATCTTAACTATAGCAACTGGATTCCTAGGATACGTATTACCCTGAGGGCAAATATCATTCTGAGGAGCAACTGTAATTACCAACCTATTATCAGCAGTACCATATATAGGACAGGAACTAGTACAATGAGTATGGGGGGGATTTGCTGTAGATAACGCAACCCTAACACGATTCTTCGCACTCCACTTTCTAATACCATTTGCAATTGCAGCAATAACTATTGTCCACCTTCTATTTCTGCACCAAACAGGATCAAACAACCCGCTAGGACTAAACAAAAACACAGACAAGATTCCATTCCACCCTTACTTCACAGCAAGGGACATTGTAGGATTCACAATCACAATTATAGCCCTATCAACAGTGACCCTAAGAGAACCATATATCCTAGCGGACCCAGACAACTTCACACCAGCAAACCCGCTAGTAACACCAGTACACATTCAACCAGAATGATACTTCTTATTCGCATACGCAATCCTACGATCAATCCCTAACAAATTAGGAGGAGTAATTGCACTAGCTATATCAATCTTAATCCTATTCGTTATACCAGTAAACAAATCAAAGTTCCGTGGAACACAATTCTACCCAATCAATCAAGTACTATTCTGAACAATAACAAACACAGTAATTCTACTTACTTGAATTGGAGCCCGACCAGTTGAAGAACCATACATCTTAACCGGACAAATCCTAACAGTACTTTACTTCCAATATTTTATTTCAAAACCAACAATAACAAAACTATGAGATAAAATTATTTAACTAAGTTAAAAAGCAATAGAATAAGCCTAATGTCTTGAAAACATTATGAAAGAAGTTCAAACCTTCTATTAACTTATACCTAAATTAATACACCTACAATAAAGAAAAAATAAAAACCCTAACACCAACAAAAAATAAAAGATAATTCAATGAAAGAGGCAAAAATCTCCTCCAAGCCAAATACATTAACCTATCATAACGAAACCGCGGTAAAGTACCACGAACCCAAATAAATAAAAAAGACACAAAAGACAACCTAATATAAAAAAACAGAGAATAAAGATCACTACCCAAAAAAATTACACAAAACAACAATCTCATAAAAAGAATACTGGCATATTCGGCCAAGAAAATCAATGCAAAGCCCCCACCACCATACTCAACATTAAAGCCAGAAACCAACTCAGACTCACCTTCAGCGAAGTCAAAGGGAGTACGATTAGTTTCAGCCAAACAGGAAATAAACCAAACAAAAGATAAAGGGAAAGAAAAAAAAATTAGCCAAATATAAAACTGAAATAAATAAAAATAAATCAGATTATAGCTACAAATCAAAACAACAAAAGAAAGCAAAATAAAGGCCAATCTTACCTCATAGGAAATAGTCTGAGCCAAAGCACGCAAACCACCTAATAAAGAATACCCAGAATTAGAAGACCACCCAGCAACTATTACAGTATAAACACCCAGTCTAGTACAAGCCAAAAAAAACAACAAGCCCAACTCAAAGGAAATAAAACCTCTCAAATAAGGAATCAGCAACCAGACCAACAAAGAAAGAAATAAACCAAAAACAGGAGAAAAATAATAAACCAAATAATTAGAAACCAAAGGAAAATATTGCTCCCTAGAAAATAACCTAATGGCATCTCTAAAAGGCTGAAGAACACCAACAAATCCTACCTTATTGGGACCCCTTCGAATGTGAATGTAACCCAAAACCCTGCGTTCCAAAAGAGTAAGAAAGGCAACCCCAACCATGACAAACAAAATCAACAACAAAAAGATCACAACAAAAAATAGGTAACCTAACATATAATACTACTTGTAACATTAAAAATTTACATTAACAGATTCTAAATCTAACGCACTTATCTGCCAAAATAGCCAGTTATAATATTCAACAAATATAAAATTATTCCAAATACCTGGTCCTCTCGTACTAAGGTATAAAACTCCATTATAGATAGAAACCAACCTGGCTCACGCCGGTTTGAACTCAGATCATGTAAGATTTTAAAGGTCGAACAGACCTAATAAATTTCCAGCTCCTACACCGAAAATAAACCTTAATCCAACATCGAGGTCGCAAACCCTCCTGCCGATAAGAACTCTCAAGGAAGATAACGCTGTTATCCCTAAGGTAATTTAATCTTACAATCAAAATAAATGGATCAAGTAAATATAAATAAATATAATAACAAAAGGAGGGGTTCATTTATATCCCTCCCATCACCCCAACAAAACATATTAAACGGCCCAGTGAACCCTCACAAACAGAAAGGGACCATAACAAATGTCAAACTCTATAGGGTCTTCTCGTCCCATAAAAACATCTAAGAATTTTAACTCAAAGACTAAATTCAATAAACAATTCAAAATTAAGACAGCCCATGCCTCGTCAAGCCATTCATACCAGATCACAATTAAAGAACTAATGACTATGCTACCTTTGCACGGTCAAAATACCGCGGCCCTTCAACACTAAAGTCAGCGGGCAGGCCATACTTCAAAAACTAACAAGAAAAGATGTTTTTGTTAAACAGGCGGGCATGAAATTTGCCTAGTTCCTCAAAGAAAATTAACACAAATAAAACAACCTAACAACAAATTTACTAATTCTACAATAATTACTAACCAAAACAAAATAAAGAATACATTCCAATAAATAATTAAATAAACAAAAATAAAGAACAAAACAAATAAAATTTTAACATAATCAAATTGAAAATCAATATAAAACCCACAAGACTAAATAAACAAAAAATTATAAAAATAAAATAAGAAGCTAATCCCTCCCAATCTTAACACCAAATAAAAATAAATAAACAAATAATAAAACTCTAAATAAGACGCATGAATTAAATTCATTTCTTGAAAAACCAGAAACCCCTAAAGACGAATAACATTTCACCACTACCAACCTATTATTAATGTTAATAAAACAACAACTAAAATAAATTAATAGCTCCTTTTAGAATCGGGAAATAAAAATAAATAATAAAATTCAGTAAACCCTGATACACAAGGTACAGCAAACCAAGCAAACTTCCAAAAATAAATCAATACACCCCTACAGTACAAATAAACTATAACCAAAAAAATCAAATCAATCAAAATACAACAACAAAATAATACTTTACTAAAACACTAATCCATAACACAAAAAAACAGCAAACCGCTCAACAACAATCAGACCATGTCGAATCGCACGACACAATTATTCAGCGTAAATGAAATCTCAACTAACAGAAATGATCTGATAACATTATCACTCCAGCTACACCTTCCGGTACAACCACTTTGTTACGACTTATCTCATTAACAAATAAAACGAGAGCGACGGGCGATGTGTACATATCTCAGAACCAATTATCACAAAAACAATCTTCAAAACATTACAATCAAATCCAATTTCATGCCAGTAATTAAAACCAACAATCCAAAACAACAAATAACAATGTAACCCACCAATACACTTAGAGAAAGCTGCACCTTGACCTGAAATTAAACCAAATAAAGGAACGAGAAAATTAAACAACCCTTAAAAGATAATCAATAAACGGCGGTATACAAACCAACAAACAACTAAGTAAGGTCCAACGCGGACTATCGATAACGAGACAGGTTCCTCTGAACGGAATAAGATACCGCCAAATTCTTTAAGTTTCAAGAACATAACTAATACTACTCAGGCAAAACATTAACATCCAAAAATAATAGGGTATCTAATCCTAGTTTAAGAATAAGAATTTCATAGCCTCCAAACAAATAAATGAATAAAAACAAAGATAAAAATTTCACCCAATAACCATCAGAGTAAATCCACAACATCAAATAACACCATACAACTACCTTCAGCCAAACAAGTTCAATCGCTTCCAAGGTATAACCGCGGCTGCTGGCACAAAATTTAACCGAAACTAAATGCATTGCTAAATACAAGAACCACTTGATTACATAACAATAACTAATGAGAATTAAATACAAACGTAAACAAATCAGATCTAGAGCCCATCTAGATATAACCTTAGAACAAATCCTCGCACAAACTTACATATATAGCAAGCAAACGATTGAACGTAGATGTGAGCAAGAATAAAACTCACTCCAACAAGAACCTAGCTTCCAACGGAACCACCCCACAAGAAACTATACTGAAAACACGAACATCCGTAAACTAGGCAACATAAAACCACAAACATACTACCTTAATCCAAGTTTTTTAGCCCAGGCAGTAAAAAACCCCACTAACACGCAGTAAAAAACTGACAGACCCCAACACTTTTCAACACTCCAACAAGAACCTAGCTTCCAACGGAACCACCCCACAAGAAACTATACTGAAAACACGAACAACCGTAAACTAGGCAACATAAAACCACAAACATACTACCTTAATCCAAGTTTTTTAGCCCAGGCAGTAAAAAACCCCACTAACACGCAGTAAAAAACTGACAGACCCCAACACTTTTCAACACTCCAACAAGAACCTAGCTTCCAACGGAACCACCCCACAAGAAACTATACTGAAAACACGAAGTGGTTGGAAAAAGTTTCCCTAACAACGCCTTAATTTATTTACGTCTATATGAATATAGTAGACCCAATCCTAAACTTATTTTTTCTTAAACTTACAGATAAGTTTAGGATGGGTTCTACTAGATTCATAAATTGTCAATAAAATATAAGAGGGGCCAATTTAATCCATCCAAGAGGAAAAATAGTTAATAATCCAGTTTAACAATAAATTTTCATTCCGCGTAAAATAACATTTTTTTACATAATAATAATAAAATTGTTTATTTTAAATAGATAATACGCATATGTCAACGATTGTATTAATATAAATGTTTAATATTAAATACTCTCTCTGGTTAGGTAGCTGTATCCGCTATAATGTAAGTTGTACATTATTTAAGATCGTATTGTTTGTATAAATCACTAAGGATAATCAATGATATATCATATAGAATTATTTATTCAAATTAATCTCATATTAACATATATGAAAGGCACAAGAAATAAATACACTACCCAATATAAACAGACAACAACGAGCAAAATAAACAAAATACTGAAAACACGAAGTGGTTGGAAAAAGTTTCCCT